CTATACTTTTTGTATGAGCAGAAACAATAGGATGGCTCAAAATATTTCTGCACCATGAACTTTGTACCGCGCGCATCACTTAGTGGGGACCCCGGAAAGTAACTTGAGCAAGAGTGAAAAAAAAATAGGAAAGAAAAGACAAAAGAGATGAAATGAAAAGAATCGGAGTTTCTTTGTACTGTGTTTGAAATATATCCCTTTTTTATCCCTATCCTTCCACTCTTTGATTGAATATTTTTAGCTATTATATTTGATATATAGGAAAATTTAACATCCTTTTGGAATAAGAAAATTAGGAACAGAGAGGAAAAAATGAAAAAGAAAAGAAAGAATATCTATTCAATAAATTATTTATGTGTCAGGAACCAGATTTGAACTGGTGACACGAGGATTTTCAGTCCTCTGCTCTACCAACTGAGCTATCCCGACCAGTACCCTGCATCATCCTAGCAGAGTACTTGTATCTATGTAAACGAAAAGAACTAAAAAAGAAAGTCTTAACAAATTGGACCTATTGGACCTAGTCCCCTTTCATTTCTTAGATTTTTCAAAAAGAAAACTTTCTTTGTAAATGTAAAGATAATGATATGAACTGTGAATATTTAAATGAATTATTAAATAAGGGAGATTCCTTGAACATATATGTTCATTTGTGCAGGTGTATCGTATCTATACAAAGAAAAACAAAGAAAATTGGATTGGAATTGGAAGAAAATAGGAGGATTTCTATTCGGATCCATTTGTGAAAGAACAGAGTGAATGAAATTAGAAAGATATTTAATTTTGTTTGAACTGAACAACTGAGAAAAAAATAGGATGAGAGTAAAGAAAGAGTGAGGAATTAAAATGGGCTTTTTCTTGGGGATAGAGGGACTTGAACCCTCACGATTTTTCAATTCGACGGATTTTCCTCTTACTCTAAATTTCATTGTTGTCGGTATTGACATGTAAAATGGGACTCTCTCTTTATTCTCGTCCGATTCATCTTCAAAAATTCTATCAAACTCTGGAATGACTCATTTGATCACTTAATATTTGAATTGTATTATTTTTTCAACTTCAATTATAATTGAAATTTTTCATAGTTTATCATTCTAATTTATATAGAATATAAAGAAGAATATAAGATAGAGGGTTTCTCTATATATCCTTATCTTATACTCATACTAATACTCATATCCTAATAGTAGATGAGATAATAGTAATATAAAGAAAGAAGAAAGAAATGTGATTAATCGCTTGCTATGTAAGTATGTATACGTACGTATTAGGTATATAAGGTCATCCTTTCTGTCATTTTAATCTTTTATTTTTATATTTGATAGAAGTATTTTAGCTACTAATCTAACGTAGTAAATTTCATTCGTTAGAACAACTTCCATTGAGTCTCTGCACCTATCCCTTTTTATTCTCATTTTGTATTTTTTCTCAAAACAAAGATTTGGCTCAGGATTGCCCATTTTTAGTTCCAGGGTTTCTCTGAATTTGGAAGTTACCACTTAGCAGGTTTCCATACCAAGGCTCAATCCAATCAAGTCCGTAGCGTCTACCAATTTCGCCATATCCCCCTTCCTTTGCTTTGAGACTTTAAGACAAGGATCCAGTTGTAATTCCATCCACCTCTTTCGTTGATCTTGGCACTGTTGAATTAATTAGGTAATGATTCCTATATTGAAAAAGTGTATGCTGCTATTTTATTTTTATGCCCACCCTCTATTCATTCTATCATTTCATCTTTCTTGGATGAACCCTATTCTATTATTAATTTATCCACAATTCAATATGGATAGATATATCCCACATATATCTATGCCTTTCCTAATCCTTACTTTTGACAATACTATTTTAAATAGTGGAACGGCCAATATTACTTCTTCGTCCTATTGTGTATAATTCTATAATCCAAATTTTTATAAGTTTTAGTCATTGATTTCCATTATTCGAATAGAAATCAATAGAATATGATTCTCTTTTCACTATTTATATAATTTCTATATTAGGATATAGATAGTTTCGTTACTTGAAATTTCGATTTCAAGTTTTAAAGTATTGTTTTCTAGTTCCACGATTAGAATTATACAATTCTAATCGTAATAAATGAATTATTTATAATAGTATGAATAGTATTAGTATTTAGTATATAGTATTGTGAAAAAAAAAAAAAGAAGAAGAATCGCTAGGTAATAGCTAAGATCCGAAGTTTCCTGTATTGCTCTTATATCCGCCCGCTTAGCTCAGAGGTTAGAGCATCGCATTTGTAATGCGATGGTCATCGGTTCGATTCCGATAGCCGGCTCTTTCCATGATTGAAAATCTCTACTTTCGCTTTCTCTAAATGCCGGGTCACCAATTTATGTCTTAACTTGAATTTCCTATATATATACAAAAAGACGAATATTTCTAAAATTTAGTTTATTCTGTTTTGTAGTACTTCATTAGATTGAGTTTTGTTTTGCTGATCCTTTAGTTCAGTCTGAATTTATATTTCATTGTTAAAGGA